CGATTTAATAACTTCCACAGCGGATTCCGTAGAAATGTTTTGGATAAATAAGATTCATGGTCTCTTTCATAATGATTCTCGAGAATTAGAACATCAAAAGAATACGTTTGGCTTTAGCGGGAAATTTTTATTGAATTCGATTGGGAATTCCTTAACCTCAATCGATGCATTATCGTTTGAACACGCACGACGAATTGATTCAGAAAGTCAAACAAAATCTTTGAAATTTATATTCGATGTAATTTCAACTGATCCAAATGATCTAACAACAATTAGAAGGAAATCCATTGGAATGGAAGAAATCAGTAAAAGGGTTTCTCGTTGGTCATACAAATTGACAGACGATTTAGAAGAAGAGGAAGAAGAAAATGAAGAAGAATCGACGGAAGATCCCGAAATTCGTTCAAGAAAAGGCAAACGCGTGGTAATTTATACTGATAACGGTCAGAGTACTAATTCCAGTACTAGTAATAATAATACTAGTAATAATAGCACTAATGATGAAGAAGAGGAAGTGGCTTTGATACGTTACTCACAACAATCGGATTTTCGCCGGGGTATAATCAAAGGATCCATGCGTGCTCAAAGACGTAAAACAGTTATTTTGGAAATGTTTCAAGCAAATGTGCATTCTCCACTTTTTTTTGATCGCATAGACAAAACATTTTTTTTTTCGTTTTTTGATATCTCTAAAATGATTAATCACATTTTTAGGAATTGGGTAGGGGAAAACCCAGAATTGCAAATTTCTTATTTTGAGGAGGAAGAGACAAAAGAAAAGGAGAAAACAAACGAAGAGAAAGAAGAAGAAAATGAACGAATAGCAATATCAGAAGCTTGGGATACCTTTATATTTACTCAAGCAATAAGAGGTTTCATGTTAGTAACCCAATCTTTTCTTAGAAAATACGTTATATTACCCTTATTGATAATAGCTAAAAATATTGGTCGTATGTTATTATTGCAATTCCCCGAATGGTACGAGGATTTGAAGGAATGGAATAAAGAAATGCATGTTAAATGTACCTATAATGGCGTTCAATTATCAGAAACGGAATTTCCCCAAAATTGGTTAACAGACGGTATTCAGATAAAGATTCTATTTCCTTTCTGTCTGAAACCTTGGCGAAGATCTAAAGTACGATCTCATCATAGAGATAGAGATCAGAAAATAAGGAAAAAGGAGAAAAAAGACAATTTTTGTTTTTTAACAGTCTGGGGAAGAGAAGCAGAACTACCTTTTGGGTCTCCCCGAAAACGACCTTCTTTTTTTGAACCCATTTTTAACGAACTCGAAAAAAAAACGATAAAAGCGAAAAGGCAATTTTTTCAAGTTATAAGGGTTTTCAAAGAAAGAAGAAAAGGTTTTATAAAAGTTTCAAAAGAAAAAACAAGAATAGTTCTAGTTATAAACCTAATAATGAAAGAACTTGAAAAAGTAAACCCCATTTTCTTATTGAAATTGAGAAAGGTAAAAGTATATGAATCGAATGAAAACGAAAAAGATTCCAATATAAATAATAAGATTATCCGAGAATCGACCATTCGAATTCGATCTGCGAATTGTGTAAATGCAAATTATTCACTCATAGAAACCAAAATGAAAGATCTTGCTAATAAGACAATCACAATTAGGACTCAAATAGAAGGAATCACAAAAGGCAAGAAAAAAAGAGTTCGAGCTTGTGATGATAAAAGATCGGAATCAAAGAAGGATATTTGGCAAATATTCAAAAGAAAAAATATCCGAGTAATACGTAAATCACATTATTTTATGAAATCCTTCGTTGAAAAAATATACATGGATATATTACTATGTATCATTAAGATTCCAAGGATCAATGCACAACTTTTCTTTGAATCAACAAAAAAAATTATCAACAAATTCATTTCCAACGCTGAAACAAATAAAGAAGGAATTGAGAAAACAAATCAAAATACAATGAACTTTATTTCGACTATAAAAAATCCGTTTTCTCATTTTTCTAATACTAATATTAGTAAGAAAAATATTAGGAATAATAATTGTGACTTATCTTCTTTGTCTCAAGCCTATGTATTTTACAAATTATCACAAAATCAATTACTTAACAAGTATCATTTGAAATCTGTACTTCAATATCACCACACCTATCCTTTTCTTAGGGATATAATCAAGAATTATTGTACGACACGAGGAATATTTGATTCCAAACCAAGGCAAAAAAAAATGCATAAGTCTGGAATGAATAAATGGAAAAATTGGTTAAGGGGTCATTATCAATACAATTTATCTCAGACTAAGTGGGCTCACTTAGTACCGAAAAAATGGCGAAATAGAGTCAATCAATGTCGTACGATTCAAAAGAAAGACTCAATGAAATTAGATTTCTATAAAAAAGAAAAAGACCAATTAATTCATTACACGAAACAAAATTACTATGCAGTGGACTCATCGATAAGTCAAAAAGAAAAATGGAAAAAACATTACGGATATGATCTTTTGTCATATAAATATATAAATTATGGGAATAGTAAGGACTCGTATATTTCTGGATCAACATTACAAGTAGAGGACAAAAAAATTCCATATAATTTCAATACAAATACACTGAAATCCGAATCATTTTATAGATTGATAAGTATATCTATTAGTGATTATCTAGAAAAAAGATCTATTATTGATATGGACAAAAATATGGATAGAAAATTTTTTGATTGTAGAATTCTCCATTTTTGTCTTAGAAATAATATCGATATTGAGACCTGGGCCAATACGCATACCGGCACCAAAATTCATAAAAATGCTAAAACTGAAACTAAAAATTCTGAAAAATTTGAAAAAAAGGATCCTTTTTCTTTTACGATTCATCACAAAATCAACCCATCCAATCAAAAAAAATATTTTTTTGATTGGATAGGAATGAATCAAGAAAGGTTATATCATACCATATCAAATTTAGAACCTTGGTTTTTCCCAGAATTTGTACTACTTTTTGATGTGTATAAGATTAACCCGTGGATCATACCAATCAAATTACTTATTTTTCATTTTCATTTCTATGAAAAAAATATTAGTCAAAATGAAAAGATCGACGTAAATAAAAAAAAAAATCTTTCTATATTAGCTAATCAAAAAGAATATCTTGAATTAGAAAATTCCAACCAAAAAAAAAACAAACAACAAGGTCAAGGAGATTTTGTATCAGATCTACGAAAACAAAACAAAAAGAAAAATCTTGAAGAGGATTACACGGGAGCAGACATTAAAAAGGGTAGAAAGAAAAAACAATTGAAGAGCAAGAAAGAAGCAGAACTGGATTTCTTCCTGAAAAAATATTTTCTTTTTCAATTAAGATGGGATGATTCCTTGAATCAAAGAATGATCAATAATATCAAGGTATATTGTCTCCTACTTAGACTGATAGATCCAAGAGAAATTGCTATATCCTCAATTCAAAGAGGAGAGATGCATCTGGATGTAATGTTGATTCAGAAAGACCTAACTCTTACAGAATTGATAAAAAGAGGAATATTTATTATCGAACCAATTCGTTTATCTATAAAAAAGGATGGAAAATCTATTATATATCAAACCATAGGTATTTCATTGGTTGATAAGAATAAGCGCCAAACTAATGGAAAATGCATAATAAAAAGTGGATATGTTGAAAAAAAGAATTTTGATGGATCCATTGCACAACACAGTAATATGCTTGTGAATAGAAACAGAAATAATTTTGATTTCCTTGTTCCCGAAAATATTCTATCTCCCAGACGTCGTAGAGAATTTAGAATTTTAATTTGTTTCAATTCCCGGAATTGGAATGTTGTGAATCGAAATCCACTATTTTGCAATCAAAACAACATAAAAAACTGGGGACAATTTTTAAACGGGGAAAAGCATCTTAATACAGATGCAAATAAATTCATTAAATTCAAATCGTTTCTTTGGCCCAATTATCGATTAGAAGATTTAGCTTGTATGAATCGTTATTGGTTTGATACCAATAACGGTAGTCATTTCAGTATGTCAAGAATACATATGTATCCACGATTCATAATTAGTTAATAGTATATTTCCTATATATCTATCGCATGCCATATTCGGTGGATAAAATTAATATAAATTTTAAGTAGTGTATATGAAGAAATCAAATTTTTTTTGTACTAGATTCAAATAACTGGAACTAACTGGTATAATAATAATTATTATTTTTCCTGATCGGTAAAATCCACGGAAAAGAAAAAAATAGAAAAATTGGTTTTTTATGGTCAAAAATTCATTCATCTTAGCTATTCGACAAGAAAAAGAAAAAAACTGCGGATCTGTTGAATTTCAAGTATTCTGTTTTACGGATAAGATACGGAGACTCACTTCACATTTGGAATTACATAAAAGAGATTTTTTATCACAAAGGGGCCTACGGAAAATTCTGGGAAAACGTCAACGGCTACTGGATTATTTGTCAAAGAAAAATAGAGTACGTTATAAGAAATTAATTGGTCAATTAGGTATTCGGGAGTCAAAAACTCGTTAATTTTAAGGTTGGTTTGCATTTTTTTCTTTAGTTATTAGTAGTTATTAAATTTTTCATTTTGATGAACTTCGTTTGATAAATTCATGGAATATGGAATAATGAATTAAGGAAGAAAAGATATGACTGTACCGGCTACAAGAAAAGATCTCATGATAGTTAATATGGGTCCTCATCACCCATCAATGCATGGTGTTCTTCGACTGATCGTTACTCTTGATGGTGAAGATGTTATTGACTGTGAACCCGTATTGGGTTATTTACACAGAGGGATGGAAAAAATAGCAGAAAATCGAACAATTATACAATATTTGCCTTATGTAACACGGTGGGATTATTTAGCCACTATGTTCACAGAAGCAATAACAGTAAATGCACCAGAACGATTGGAAAGTGTTCAAGTACCTAAAAGAGCCAGTTACATTAGAGTCATTATGCTGGAATTGAGTCGTATAGCTTCTCATTTATTATGGCTTGGGCCCTTTATGGCGGATATCGGCGCACAGACTCCCTTTTTCTATATTTTCAGAGAAAGGGAATTGTTATATGATCTATTCGAAGCTGCTACGGGTATGCGAATGATGCATAATTATTTCCGTATTGGGGGAGTTGCTGCTGATCTGCCTTATGGCTGGATAGATAAATGTTTGGATTTCTGTGATTATTCTTTAACAGGAATTGCTGAATATCAAAAACTTATTACACGGAATCCCATTTTTTTGGAACGAGTTGAAGGAGTGGGCATTATTGGTGGAGAAGAAGCAATAAATTGGGGTTTATCAGGGCCGATGTTACGTGCTTCTGGAATACAATGGGATCTTCGTAAAGTTGATAGTTATGAGTGTTACAATAAATTCGATTGGGAAGTCCAATGGCAAAAAGAAGGAGATTCACTAGCTCGTTATTTAGTCCGAATCGGTGAAATGAAGGAATCTATAAAAATTATTCAACAGGCTCTAGAAGAAATTCCTGGGGGACCCTATGAAAATTTAGAAGTCCGGCGCTTTGATAGAGCAAAAAATTCCGAATGGACTAATTTTGAATATAGATTTATTACTAAAAAACTTTCACCCAATTTTGAATTGTCGAAACAAGAACTTTATGTAAGAGTGGAAGCTCCAAAAGGAGAATTAGGAATTTATTTGATAGGAGATAGTAGTGTTTTCCCCTGGAGATGGAAAATTCGCCCGCCTGGTTTTATCAATTTGCAAATTCTCCCTCAATTAGTTAAAAGAATGAAATTGGCCGATATCATGACGATACTAGGTAGTATAGATATCATTATGGGAGAAGTTGATCGTTGAAATGATAATTGATACGACAGAAGTAGAAGTACAAGCTATCAATTCTTTTTCTAGATTGGAATCCTTAAAAGAAGTTTATGGACTCATATGGATCTTTGTTCCCATTTTCACCCTTCTATTAGGAATCACAATAGGGGTCCTAGTAATTGTGTGGTTAGAAAGAGAAATATCCGCAGCAATACAACAACGTATTGGGCCTGAATATGCCGGTCCGTTGGGGATTCTTCAAGCTCTAGCAGATGGGACCAAATTACTTTTTAAAGAGGACCTACTTCCATCTAGAGGAGATATTCGTTTGTTTAGCGTGGGACCGTCTATAGCGGTCATATCAGTTCTACTAAGTTATTTAGTAATTCCTTTTGGATATCGCCTTATTTTAGCCGATCTCAGTATAGGTGTTTTTTTATGGATCTCCATTTCAAGTATTGCTCCTATTGGACTTCTTATGTCAGGATATGGATCGAACAATAAATATTCCTTTTTAGGTGGTCTACGGGCTGCTGCTCAATCTATTAGTTATGAAATACCATTAACTCTATGTGTATTATCAATATCTCTACGTGTGATTCGTTGGAACATGATTATTTTCCCTTCTCTCTAGAAATAAAGTAAAGAGGTTGAATATATTGAATGGATATTTTCATTTTTTATTCATCATTAGGGTTGATGAGTTAAACTAGATAGTTATATGAGTAAAATCAAACTGCTTAGAAATTTGCAGTAAGAAGAGAAAATCTCATTCCCTATGTACAAGAATATAAACATAAGCAGTATATAAACTGTTTACCCCAAGATTAAGATTCTTTGACTAATTCTCATATCTTGAAGCGGGTACAAAAGATCAACGTATGGGGGTTCCACTACTTTTTTATATGTATTACCATACGGGGGATCAATCAAAAATCAGTGAACAGTTAGGAACACCAAGGTACAAAAAAGATTAGTAATGGAGATAATATAAGGTATCAAAAAACGGTATTTTTATATAAAACTTTGGATAAAACGAATCATAATGGGGACTTTAAGTTGGTAGAAATGACCAAGCAGTACTTCCCCACGATTCCGATCTAGAGTATGCTCCTATTCACTGATTAAAGAAATGACTATCAAAAACGAATTAATCCTTTATTTTTTTTTTCAGAGTACCCTCCCTCTGAGAAAGAAGAACAGGAACAAAAGAAATAGAATTCAAAACAAAAATAGAATGAGAAAAATGAATAAATAATAATACAAAAGATCTTTATTTATTATTTTCCCCATCCATATCTATACATAACATATAGAATTCTTATCATGAATTTTGAATTAATACCCAATTCTTTCTTTATAGTTATTGATAGAACATATTTATTGATATAATGAGTATTTTATTAAAAGATTAAGTTATTACCAAACAAAGAGAAATTCAAATTGTAATGGAAAAGATCAATTCGGAAGCACCTTTTCTATTTGAGCAGACGGAATTTCATTGGTCTCATTTTTGGCTTCCCGATGTATATTTACCATCCAAATAAGGATGGAGATAATATCGAGCAAGTCCTTACATTTATTTGTGACCATAGAGGAGCCGTATGAAGCCGAGGTCTCATGTACGGTTTTGAAATAGCGATGCGAGCAGTGATGTTATTATCGACTATGATTATCTAACAGTTTAAGTACAGTTGATATAGTTGAGGCGCAGTCAAAATATGGATTTTGGGGGTGGAATCTGTGGCGTCAGCCTATCGGGTTTGTTGTTTTTCTAATTTCTTCTCTAGCGGAATGTGAAAGATTACCCTTCGATTTACCAGAAGCAGAGGAAGAATTAGTAGCAGGTTATCAAACAGAATATTCAGGTATCAAATATGCTTTATTTTACCTTGCTTCTTACCTAAATTTATTAGTTTCTTCATTATTTATAACAGTTCTTTACTTAGGTGGATGGAATTTCTCTATTCCGTATATATCTATTCCGGAACTTTTCGGAATAAATCAAATGGATGGAGTCTTTGGAACGACAATTGGGATATTTATTACATTAGCTAAAGCTTATTTGTTTCTGTTCATTCCTATCGCAGCAAGATGGACTTTACCTAGAATGAGAATGGACCAGTTATTAAATCTTGGATGGAAATTTCTTTTACCTATTTCCCTGGGTAATCTATTATTGACAACTTCTTCCCAACTTGTTTCACTATAAATACTATAAATAATAGAATAAGATAACGATATTCTAGATTCATAATCGATCTCAAACAAGAGAAAGAAACATCAATTTATTCACGGAGATCCACAATATGTTCCCCATGGTGACCGGGTTCATAAATTATGGTCAACAAACAATACGAGCAGCAAGGTACATTGGTCAAAGTTTCATAATTACCTTATCCCATACAAATCGTTTACCTGTAACTATTCAATATCCTTATGAAAAATCGATCACATCGGAGCGTTTCCGCGGTCGAATCCACTTTGAATTTGATAAATGTATTGCTTGTGAAGTATGTGTTCGTGTATGTCCCATAGATCTACCCGTTGTTGATTGGAAATTTGAAAAAAATATTAAAAAGAAACAATTGCTTAATTATAGTATTGATTTTGGGGTCTGTATATTTTGTGGTAACTGTGTCGAGTATTGTCCAACAAACTGTTTATCAATGACTGAAGAATATGAACTTTCTACTTATGATCGTCACGAATTGAATTATAATCAAATTGCTTTGGGTCGGTTACCAATGCCAGTAATTGGAGATTACACAATTCAAACAGTTATAAATTCGACTCAAATAAAAATAGACAAGGATAACCCCCTTGATTCAAGAACGGTTACTGATTACTAAGATTTCCTTTTGATATAAAGGATCCAAGCCCCCCTTTTTTTTTGTTGGTCAGAAATTACAAATAATAACTATTGATTGTTGAGAATCACTCTTTGTTTTAAACTGAGAATATGGTTTAGTAATGATTTTAAAATAGAAAATTCCAACTATTCTTTTCTTTTTTCTTTTAGATAAAAATAGAAAATAGAGAAAAAGGAAAGTAGGATTGGCCAATAACTTTAATAACTTTATCTATATCTACATTAATCCATATTAAGATTGAATTCAATTAGGAACCCATCATATACAAGAAATACAAGAAAAAAAAAAGAAAGGTAACACCCTTTTCTTTCCTGGACTATTTAGTAAGGTCATGAAATATTTCGACTTATTTATCTGTTATACATAATGGATTTACCTGGACCAATACACGATATACTTGTAGTATTTCTGGGATCAGTTCTTATATTAGGAGGTCTAGGAGTAGTATTATTTACCAATCCAATTTATTCTGCCTTTTCGTTGGGATTGGTTCTTGTTTGTATATCCTTATTCTATATTCTATCAAACTCCTATTTTGTAGCTGCCGCACAGCTCCTTATTTATGTAGGAGCCATAAATGTCTTAATCATATTTGCTGTTATGTTCATGAATGGTTCAGAATATTCGAACGATTCCTATTTTTGGACTGTTGGAGATGGAGTCACTTCACTGGTTTGTATAAGTATTCTTTTTTCACTAATTACTACTATCTTAGATACGTCATGGTACGGAATTATTTGGACTACAAGATCAAATCAGATTATAGAACAGGACCTTATTAGTAACGTTCAACAAATTGGAATTCATTTATCAACAGATTTTTATCTTCCATTTGAACTCATTTCTATAATTCTTTTAGTTTCTTTGATAGGTGCAATTACTATGGCTCGTCAATAAGAAATACTTAGAATTAATACAATTATTAGAAATTCGAAATCCAATGAAAAAGGAAAAGTTTTTCATTTAATCTACTGCGGATACCCTCTTTTTTCTGTAATTACTCGATTCTGGTCAATCAAATCGGTTGAATTGTTGTTCATATTGAAATGAATCGAGATTCATGAGGAGTTAGCCAATGATGTTTGAACATATACTTTTTTTGAGCGTCTACTTATTTTCTATCGGTATCTATGGATTGATCACAAGTCGAAACATGGTTAGAGCACTTATGTGTCTTGAGCTTATACTAAATTCGGTTAATATAAATCTCGTAACATTTTCTAATATATTTGATAGTCGCCAATTAAAAGGAGACATTTTCTCAATCTTTGTTATAGCCATTGCGGCTGCGGAAGCAGCTATTGGGCTAGCTATTGTTTCGTCGATTTATCGTAACAGAAAATCAACTCGTATCAATCAATCAAATTTGTTGAATAATTAGTCATAACTATCATATAAATATAAATAAAGACATAAATAATATAAATAAAATATAAATTTATAAATTATTTCATTTTTTATTTTTATAGTAATATGTATAGTAATATATTTTTATATTACTATTGAAATAGTGATGATCTGTTGACCAATGTCAATGTGAAGTCATATGTGTGACTTGTATAATTATGGTTGTTGAAACGGAAATAAAAGTCTCTTGGTCCTTTCTCATGAACAGATTTAGAAATATATTGATTTTTCACATTATATTTTTTTGATAAACCATTGATTCGTCTGGTGTCTACAATACAATATAAATATAAAATTCATTTCCTCCTGATTTTACTTTACCAGATCGAAAATTTTTTATGTTCAAAACTGGAATTTATAGACCCAATGTCACATTCAGTAAAAATTTATGATACATGTATAGGGTGTACTCAATGTGTACGAGCTTGCCCCACAGATGTATTGGAAATGATACCTTGGGACGGATGTAAAGCTAAGCAAATTGCTTCCGCGCCAAGAACCGAGGACTGTGTAGGTTGTAAGAGATGTGAATCCGCTTGTCCAACAGATTTTTTGAGTGTCCGCGTTTATTTATGGCATGAAACAACTCGCAGCATGGGTCTATCTTATTGATACGTTATAAAAAACTTCACTTGAATCATTTGATTCCTTTTTACCGACAAAAACCCGTACTCGAGAAAATATATTATTCCGAGCACGGGTTTTTTGGTCAAAATGCATCTTGTCTTTATCACGAGTTATTTCCCTTGGTTAACACTACTTGTAGTTTTGCCGATATTCGCGGGTTCTTCAATTTTCTTTCTTCCTCATAGGGGGAATAAGGTATTTAGGTGGTATACTATATGTATATGCTTATTAGAACTCCTTCTAACAACCTATGTGTTCTGTTATCATTTCCAATTGGATGATCCATTAATTCAATTGGAGGAGGATTTTCAATGGATAAATATTTTTGATTTTCACTGGAGACTGGGAATCGATGGACTTTCCATAGGACCTATTTTACTGACAGGATTTATCACTACTTTAGCCACTTTAGCAGCTTGGCCTGTTACTCGAAATTCGCGATTGTTCTATTTCCTGATGTTAGCAATGTACAGTGGTCAAATAGGATTATTTTCTTCTCGAGACCTTTTACTTTTTTTTCTCATGTGGGAGTTAGAATTAATTCCTGTTTACTTACTTTTATCCATGTGGGGAGGAAAGAAACGTTTGTACTCAGCTACAAAGTTTATTTTGTACACTGCGGGGGGTTCCATTTTTCTCTTAATAGGAGTTCTAGGTATGGGTTTATATGGTTCCAATGAACCGATATTGGATTTTGAAAGATTAGCTAATCAGTCATATCCTGTGACATTAGAAATAATATTATATTTGGGCTTCCTTATTGCTTATGCTGTCAAATCGCCGATTATACCCCTACATACATGGCTACCAGATACCCATGGGGAAGCACATTACAGTACATGTATGCTTCTAGCTGGAATCTTATTAAAAATGGGGGCATATGGATTGATTCGGATCAATATGGAATTATTACCACACGCCCACTCTATATTTTCTCCCTGGTTGGTGATAATAGGGACAATACAAATAATCTATGCAGCTTCAACCTCTCTTGGTCAACGCAATTTAAAAAAGAGAATAGCCTATTCTTCTGTATCTCACATGGGTTTCATAATTATAGGAATTGGTTCTATAACCGACATGGGACTCAACGGAGCCGTTTTACAAATACTCTCTCATGGATTTATTGGTGCTGCACTTTTTTTCTTGGTAGGAACGAGTTGTGATAGAATACGTCTTGTTTATCTCGACGAAATGGGGGGGATATCCATCCCAATGCCAAAAATATTTACCATGTTTAGTAGTTTCTCGATGGCTTCTCTTGCATTGCCAGGAATGAGTGGTTTTGTTGCAGAATTAGTAGTATTTTTTGGAATAATTACCAGTCCAAAATATCTTTTAATGCCCAAAATACTAATTACCTTTGTAATGGCAATTGGAATGATATTAACTCCTATTTATTTATTATCTATGTTACGTCAGATGTTTTATGGATACAAACTATTCAATGTTCAAAACTCCAATTTTGTGGATTCTGGACCACGAGAACTATTTGTTTCAATCTGTATCTTTTTACCCGTAATAGGGATTGGTATTTATCCTGATTTTGTTCTTTCGCTATCAGTTGACAAGGTACAAGCTATCCTATCTAATTATTTTCATAGATAGTTTTCATTAATCAGATAGAAAACAAAGTCTTAGAATTTTGAATTTTAAGATTTTTGAGCTGTACAACACAAAAAAATAAAGTGAATTAGAATTAGAATAAGATATATTCCGAGTTTTTGAGAACCATTTGAATGATTCCTTGATTCAAATGGTTCTCAAAAACCTGCGCAAACTTTCTGTTACGTATGGTACGACGGTCTTATGTATTCCTCATGGAATTTATTCAATTAGATGTTAATATGAATGAACCATAACTATGTAGACCTATTCCTAATAGGTTGATCCCAAAATAGCATATCCAAATTATAAGAAATCCTATAGACGCTACAAGTGACGAATTCGTACCTTGCAAACTTTGATTTGTTCTAGTATGTGAATAAATCGCGAATATGGTCCAAGTAATAAATGCCCAAGTTTCTTTTGGGTCCCAATTCCAATAAGATCCCCATGCCTCGTTAGCCCATACTGCTCCAGAAAGAATACCTATGGTTAAAAAGGTAAACCCTAAACTAATGACACGATAACTCCAATAATCCAAACGCTGAGTTAATTGATATTTGTAATAATTTCGAAATGGAACAAAAGAAGTTTGTTTAAAAACATTTTTTTTTTTTTTCAAGTATTCGATTTTGTCAAAGAAAAATGACTTAATCTTAATTAAGAAAATTTTTCTTTGACAAAAAATATCGATGTTTTTACGAAATGTAATGACTAGAAAAGCGACTGATAATAACGACCCACATAAAAGAGCTGCATAACTCAATAACATCATACTTACGTGCATCATTAACCACTGAGATTGTAGAGCAGGTACTAATCTTGACGATTGATGCATTTCACTTGAAAGACCCGATGTGGCGAAACCTTGGGTAAAAATGGCACTTGGGGCGGTTATTGCGCTTAAATCATTTTTATGATTCCATATCTTGGAAATTAGATGAATAATGGAAAAACTCCACGAAAGGAAGATTAAGGACTCGTATAAATTACTTAATGGAAAATGTCTCGAAGAAATCCAACGAGTAACTAATAATCCTGTTATAGAAAAAAAAGTAACTATCATTCCTTTTTCCGACGAATCACGCAACCCTATGATTTCGTGTACTAATAGGGTCATCAAATGAATCGTAATCACAATTGAAATGATCGAAAAAGAGAGATGAGTTAATATATGTTCTAAAGTCACAAATATCATACATAAAAAAGGTCCCATTACAGAATGGAAATCGGGAATTAAATACATTATAGGATCCATTGTATCTTTTTTACAGTATGCCGCCACTCGGACTCGAACCGAGATGCTCTAGCACTGCTTCCTAAGAGCAGCGTGTCTACCGATTTCACCATAGCGGCTTACTTGAAATAATAATAGTCAATTCATGTTGAATCGTCTAGATCTAGATTCAAGGATTCAATATAGTTTAGGAAATATTAGAACTGATAAATAAGAGCTCTTTTAAATTCATCTTTGAATTTTCAATAATTTTTACTTAGGTTAGTATCATCGTAGGTTCAGTTTTAAGAATCCACTTTTACGTACTATCTGTATATTAAGTTCTCCCGGAACACTTGTAACTTGAACCGGAACACTTGTAACTTGAAATACAAATTTGGTTTTCAGTCGAAACAGAAACTAAGAATTGTGAATTGTCCTCTTTTTCTATTTTTTATTTATTTTGAATTGAATCCACGAAATCAGATAAATGAAAAACAAATTGTCAAAGAGATTTTTTTTTGCTAAACAAAAAAAAATAAATAGGATTTCATATGTATCACAATTCAATTACTAAATTTAAGTAATTTTTCTAACAATTTTGATATTTTTCTTAGTATCATTAAGTATATCATTAAGTATTAATTAATTAATTTTAATTAATTTAAATATATAATATAAAATTAATATAATACTTTTTGTTGTTTGTTGTGTACATAATTTCTAAATAAAATTATGATAATATTTATGAAACCAACTTGGTCTTGAGTTAGGCGTATAATAAAACAAAAGAGTTTCCGCATCCTATTCATTTTCTTTTCACAACGGAAAAATAGAATGAACAAAGATTTTTCCATTGTGAAAAGAAAATGAATAGGAAAAAAACATCTCACGAATTAATAAATAGATTCTAATAAAAACTAGAATGAAAAAAAAAATAATGATACTTAGAACCGACAGATAGAGAAATTCTTATTCTACATATCATAGCAGCTAGTTCTAACTAATATTGTATTGAGTTCAATACATCAATACATTTAGTTAAAGAGAATTATTCATATTCCAAAATTGGAAATTCTGATTATTCCAAGATTTTCTTATTTGTTTGTCGCACAAAAAAACTTTTTGAATCTCCAGTAGAAACTGACTTCGCTAAAGAGAAAGCTTTTATTGCAGCTAAATATCCTTTTTTCTTCCAAATATTTCTACGAATACGTTTTTTTGATATAGAAGTACGTTTTTTTGGAACTGCCATTCAAAAAAGAAGAGTTACTCATTTTTATTGTTGTATGTGAAAGACATGTATTGCTCAAAAAGGATCGTTCTTTTTAGTTATTTTCTATACTTAACTTAATTTCGTCGATAATAGTTTTTTCATAACATACAATACAAATATATTATTTATATATTTATATATAAATATATGTATGACATGTATGTCACATATATAACAATGTCACATAGTAACACACTAGGCAAAAAAATAGAAGAAAGGGGGGAAAATTCGAAAAGGAATTTTTATGACTATTAGTTTGGAATTGAATAAGCTCATATTGCCGCGTCTATAACTTAAATTCAAACTTAAACTACAATTAGTGGTTAATATGTTAAACAAGACATTCTATTACCTAAGAAGGAGAACCTCAATTTTTAGTTATTTTTTTCTCAGTTCTATACGAAATAAAGAGTATTATAATATTTATGATACTTTCTTATTGGATTGGAATCCAATCAATTAGTTCCGCAATGGGTTAGGTAATTACTACAAATAAAATCACTAGAATAACTAGGTCTTTTTTTTTGAGTCGATTTCTTGAGGCATACTATGATTTATATTCTACTGTTTTGGTATGATTGTTTTTACTTACTATACTATAGTATATGATATGATTACATATTGCCAGAATAGGATGGTCGTATAGTCGTAGAATTATTCAAAATCTCATATTTCCCATTTTTTTTTTTTTTATTAACTATCTTTCTTTAGTTAATTCTTTAGTTAAAGTTAATAACTAAGTAATTACTCTTATCTAACTATTTGGTCATATCATTTGAATTGGAACTTTTGAATATTTCCAATATCTGAGAAAAGTCAGAATAATGAAAAATCAAAATAGTTGAGTTTTTCATATCTTTTTTTGTTGATTTTTTTATTGTTCCTTTCGAAAGCGATAATAATTGATGAATCGGAAACAATTAAATTATAAGAAAAAAAAAAGAAAATTTGTTTTTTTTATGGAACATACATATAAATATGCATGGATAATACCCTTTCTTTCATTTCCAGTTACTATGTTAATAGGATTTGGACTTCTGCTTATTCCGACAGCAACAAAAAATATTCGTCGTATGTGGGCTTTTCCGAGTGTTTTGATGCTAAGTATAGCTATGGCATTTTCGGCCAATCTATCTATTCAGCAAATAAATGGAAATTTTATCTATCAATATCTATGGTCTTGGACCGTCAATAATGATTTTTCTTTAGAGTTCGGACACTTGATCGATCCACTTACTTCTATTATGTCAATATTAATTACTACTGTTGGAATCATGGTTCTTATTTATAGTGACAATTATATGTCTCACGATCAAGGATATTTGAGATTTTTTGCCTATATGAGTTTTTTCAATAGTTCTATGTTAGGATTAGTTACTAGTTCCAATTTGATACAAATTTATATTTTTTGGGAACTTGTAGGAATGTGTTCCTATTTATTAATAGGTTTTTGGTTCACACGACCGAGTGCGGCAAGTGCTTGCCAAAAAGCTTTTGTAACCAATCGTATAGGGGATTTTGGTTTATTATTAGGAATTTTAGGACTTTATTGGATAACTGGTAGTTTAGAATTTCGGGATTTGTTCGAAATAGTTAATAACTTGGTTCATCATAATGGAGTAAATTCCTTATTTGCTACTCTGTGTGCTTCTTTTTTATTCGTTGGTGCAGTTGCTAAATCCGCACAATTCCCCCTTCACATATGGTTACCTGATGCTATGGAAGGACCCACTCCCATTTCCGCTCTTATACATGCTGCTACTATGGTAGCAGCGGGAATTTTTCTTGTAGCTCGGCTTCTTCCTCTTTTCATAGTTATACCTTCCATAATGAATATCATTTCTTCAATAGGCGTAATAACAGTACTATTAGGAGCTACTTTGGCTCTTGCTCAAAGAGACATTAAAAGAAGTTTAGCTTACTCGACAATGTCTCAATTGGGTTATATTATGTTAGCTCTGGGTATAGGTTCTTATCGAGCCGCTTTATTCCATTTGATCACTCATGCCTATTCGAAAGCTTTATTGTTTTTGGGATCCGGATCAATTATTCATTCAATGGAACCCATTGTTGGATATTCACCAGAGAAAAGTCAAAATATGGTTCTTATGGGCGGTTTAACAAAATATGTTCCAATTACAAGAATTACCTTTTTATTAGGTACACTCTCCCTTTGTGGTATTCCGCCTCTTGCTTGTTTTTGGTCCAAAGATGAAATTCTTAATGATAGTTGGTTGTATTCACCAACTTTCGCAATAATAGCTTCCTTTACAGCGGGATTAACCGCATTTTATATGTTTCGGATGTATTTACTTACCTTTGATGGACATTTGCGCATTCATTTTAAAAATTACAGTAGCACTAAAAATAGTTCTTTCTATTCAATATCTTTATGGGGAAAAAAAGTGCCAAAAGCAGTCAATAGAAATTTACTTTTATCAACAATGAATAATAAGGTCTCCTTTTTTTCAAAAGATACATATCAAATTGATGATAATGGAAGAAATAGAATACGATACTTTAGTACTCACTTTAGAAATAAATATACTTACACCTATCCTCATGAGTCGGACAATACTATGTTATTTCCTCTGCTTGTATTGGTACTATTTACTTTATTTGTTGGCTCAGTCGGAATTCATTTTGATCAAGGAGTAATAGATTTTGATCTATTATCGAAATGGTTAACTCCGTCCACAAACTTTTTC